ATATTAAATAATATGAGACTCGAAATGAAAGTACCCTTCTCGCATACATTCCCCATTACGTTGTCGGAACAAAAATATTGCATGTATCAATATGGATGGAAATATTTAGTACATGAAATAGCGATTTGCTAGATATATAAATAGATATATAAGATATAACTAATAAAACGGATCTTGTGTTCTGGAATTGGAATCAAAGAAAGATATTTTAAATGGCTCGTATGTTGTGACTTGGAATAAATGTTTCTCGGTAAAGGAAGGGAATAGTAATTTATTCATTCCTAATTTATTCCTATAGAACGTCTAGGAACAAGAAGATTAAATCGGATATATCGACAGATTCCCGCGTAGTCCAAAGAAAAAAAAGATCCAATTTTATCTCTATCGAATTTTAATATCAGAATAGTGGATATAATTATGATGCAATGGGTTAGGTCCACTTACTTTTTATTTTGTTGATTTCTAATCGATTTAATTGGAATAATGGAAAATAGGAAAGGAATAGTAATATTTGAAGATTTAACGAGACGACTTATCCTTACATTCATTATAATATTTAATATAATATTTATAATAATTATATTAAATATTTAATAATAAATTAATAAATAATATATTTTTTATTTAATAATATATTTAATTTATTAAAATAGCAAATTTATAACCATACTATAATTAATTATAATGTTATAATGTTGATTTTTATTATATATTAAAATATTAAATTATACGGTTTGTTACTTTTTTTTTATTACTTTATTACAAAGATCAACAATATCTTTATTCGCACTTCAAATATGAATACTACTGCCGGAGTTTTATGATTTATGAAAAAATCAAAGCCCCTTATCGGATTTGAACCGATGACTTACGCCTTACCATGGCGTTACTCTACCACTGAGTTAAAAGGGCTTGTTTGATCCAATTCAATTCCTGAATAAAGACACTATGAGTTTAGTATATATACTTATTATAATAGATGTACATAGATATATCTTATAATAAGTATTAAGGGTTCATTCAGGAATGAAAAATTTTCTTTATCCAGTAAAAGTAAATTAAAGAATTTAATATAATTTAATATAGAGTATATAATATAGGTAAAATAAAAATAGGTAAAATAAAACGGTTTATTGATATTGGATTTGATAAATATCAATACAATGAATTGTTTCAAGACTATCCTAATTGACATCATAACTAAATTCATTTGAGTGATACATGTATCCACTAATTTAACATAGATCCAAGATATTTCATTGAATCATTGATAAAGAGATTCGGATAAAGAGATTCGGCGTGGCCTTTGAACCAAACTTTTATCGAAAAAAATTGTATAGAAAGAATCGTGAAAGACGGAAAGATCCTTCGTATCGAGTCATACCATTCCATTATATTGACAATTTTAAAAAACTATTCATACTATGAACATAGTATGATGGCGGTCGTGCAAGTCTGCCCCCATCGTCTAGCGGTTCAGGACATCTCTCTTTCAAGGAGGCAGCGGGGATTCGACTTCCCCTGGGGGTAGGGTACTACGAAAGGAAGTTGATCGTGGATTATCAATAAGCCTGGAATTGATTCTTCCTGGGTCGATGCCCGAGCGGTTAATGGGGACGGACTGTAAATTCGTTGGCAATATGTCTACGCTGGTTCAAATCCAGCTCGGCCCAATAATTTGCCGATCCGCCATGAAATGATATAATATAACCCATTTGTTGCTCTCCAGAAATGCCCGATCCCCCAATCCCAATACGGAAGAAATCCATTTTATGATATATCTATACCACTATTTATTTACTCTCTTTTTACAAGAAATTCTGATCTTGCTAATGATCTAGATTCATATCAGGATCCGTAACTATAAAGTAAAGTTTAAGGAAAAGAGTAAATAAAAAAAAACTTTTTTGATTGAACGAGTGATTATCCAATTGATTTGGCAATAACGAAAGGATTACTAGTAATACCGGCTGCTCTCACTAAAGTACATATACATATGGGTATCGATATATCACACTCGCAGCTCTGTTACAACACGCCAATTCTAATCGAAATTGAAAGGGTTAGAATGAAATCATAAAAATATGTATACTTTATTTTATTATGGTATTTACTTGGGATTGTAGTTCAATTGGTCAGAGCACCGCCCTGTCAAGGCGGAAGCTGCGGGTTCGAGCCCCGTCAGTCCCGACGAATCCAAATCCAATAAAAAACTATATCAATTCATCTCTCTATTTTTTGTGAAAAGAAGTCCAAATAACATAATTTCATTCCCAACAGCGATCCCTCTTCTTTTTTTCTTTTTCGTTTCACATTTATCATCAACCAAAAACCAAATGGGGGAATTTCCATTTCTTCGACTAGTACCGATTCGATTGATGGGAGAGAGGCATATGTGGATTAGTACAATTATTATATTATATTATTAGCATCAGATTCAGGATTCCACGGGATACCGTACTGTACTGGGTCTGGCTTTTTCAATTACTCCCGATCTGTGAAATATGAAATAGAGTAGAGTATTGTATGTTTCCCGGGAGTACATACATAAATGGAATTTGTACAATATAAAAAAAATTGAACATAGTTACTGTGTATAGAATAGTATAGAATACTTTTTTTTTAAGATTAAAAAAAAAGTATATCCTTTTCGGGCCCTATTTTGTGTAACCTCAATTTCAAATTTTACTAATTTGAAATAATCTATCTCATTCAAATTTCGCATTGAGCTTTTGATATATGCGTCCCATTACTAATCCAATGAAAGAGGATATTTAAAAAATAAAGATCAAACAAGGATCACTTTTTTATTAGCGAGGTAATGAATTTTTTTTTTTTATATTTTATAAGGGTTTTTCCTTGAAAGAACAAACTTTTTAAATTTATATATAAATATATAAAAAAATAGTTAATTTGATGGAATATTCGATTTTTTTATACCGGAATTTGTACTCGTCTTTATCATACTTCTTTTGTTTTCCAAGAAGATTGGATCATTAAAAAAAGGAGGTTATAACTTAGCTCCTTCCTTTTTTTTCATTGAGCTTCTATTGTTTGTTGGGGTTTGTTTAGAACCAATGGTAAGTGGAAAGGCGGTTAGATGATACTTCATCAGATGATTGTACAAAGAGGGCGGTAGGTTATAGAAAAGAAAGAATGGAAAAGAATGATAAATAAATAAAGGAATTATTGATTGTATCGGGAATCAAATTTTGAGTTCAGTATGGATAAAAGATCGTCCTATGTTATACTATTCAATTCTTGACGATGAATCGATTTGATAGCTCCGATATTGTTATTCATGATATTGATCCGATTCGATATCATCGAGATGTAATGCATCCCATTGAATTTACAGGCGAAAGATTTATTATCTCTATGGGATTAACTCCCGAGTTATTGCGAATTAAAGAAAAATTAAACAATGAGATTATGGAAGTAAATATTCTCGCATTTATTGCTACTGCACTGTTTATTCTAGTTCCTACTGCTTTTTTACTTATAATATACGTAAAAACAGTCAGCCAAGGTGATTAATTTGAATTAAACTTTATTTTTTATTTCTTATCAATAATTGCAGAGAAGAAAAGGATAAAAATTTCGCGTCTTAAATGAAATGGGCAGACTAGAATCAGTCGTATTCTATGAGATACGATAGTATGGTAGAAAGATTCAGATATTTCTTTCTACCATACTATCTAGTATTGTTATTGTAGTGTATAAAGTTGTATTGTAATGCGGGTTAATTTAATATAGATTAATATAGATCAATCTACAATAGTATCATCATATTCCTTTTCTATATATATAGAAATCGATTTAATTACGTATATATAATATATATAGTGATAATGTATATTATATAGTATCCCAATTCTATTTCTTTGCTTTATCTATTTGTATTTAATTTGTGTTGATTTCAATTAAATTAATTTGAAATAATCGAAAGCGACTTTTACGATTAGAATTCCTAGATTTCTGATTATTTTCAATATGAATCCCGATCGAAAGAATCAATGACTTCTTCGTCGGAATGCTAACTAAAAGATTATTTTATTATACCTATCGAAGAAGTCATTGATTGAGGAGTTGACAAATGATCCATGGGAACTTCTTCGGATTTCGAAAAGGATTAGTAAAACCCGTCGACTTTTAACGTTTGAACCATGATATGAAATGGGTTCAATAAAACAAGCAAAACATAAATAAAATTTCTAAAATAGTAAAACTAAAACAAGCGGCGCAATATGTGACTCGCCCAAGACAATATTTTAGGATGTGCAGTATCTCGTTGGACAACTACTATGTTGTTTCCCAATGTGTATCCACGTAATGGAATAACCGAATTGTTTTCTCTTTGATCTTTGAACAGTAAAGAGGTAAACAAAATAAAAAAAAGTTCCGTTCTTCCTCATGGTCCATATCTAACTTTGGTAAGAGTCAGTTCATCGAAATAGAAAATTTATGAAGAATTCAGTTGGAATAAATTTCCTACCATTTGTATTCCTTTTACTTTTTTTACTTTCAAAATACGAACACGGAAATAATTGAAATATTTCTTTGATTGAAAGAGTATTCTTCATATATATTTATTATTCATAGAATACATTACTCAACTAAAATCCAAGAGAATTTCGAAATGAAGATATTTTTCATTTCTATTTCAATTTAAAAATAAAATTTTAAATTGAAATAGTGAAATTTTAAATAAAAAAAACTTTGCCGAACGATCTATAAAAAAAAGTGATACTGTTTAGTTCCTAAACTCAATTAGTAGTACTTCTAGAGTCCACTCCTTCCCCATACTACTAGTGAAAGGGAAAACGTAAAGACTACCATTAAAGCAGCCCAAGCGAGATTTACTATATCCATGTGAATTATGTCCTCTATCTCTATGAAGGAATTATTCAATTATTGTTCACTAATAAATAATAGGGGAATCACTGGCGCAGAGTCAAAAAGTTATTCTGACCCAACACCGTTGATGAAACAATCCAATA